AATGAAATGCCTGAGAAAAGGATTATTTTGATAGAATAAAACATGTAAAAATTTTACTTTCATTAAAAATTATAATTAATAGAATTAAACTATTACTAAAAATTTCAAAAATTTTTGTACATCTTATACTAAATTATAAAAAGATAAGCTAAATAAAGCTTTTAGGCTCATACCCTAAATATGAATTTAAAATTCTCTTTTTAATAAATAAAAATTTTAAAATTCTTTTTTTTAATTTACTAATTTTAAGAACCTTAATTTCTATTTCATCAACTTCCTGAATAGGAATATGAATAGGTTTAGAAATAAATCTTTTAGCTATTATTCCTTTAATGTACAGAAGAATAAGCATCAATTCATCAGAGGCATCTGTAAAGTACTTCATTGTTCAAACAATTGCTTCATCAATTATTATTATTAACATCACTATAATAATAATTAATTTTAATATTTTTAGAAACATAAATATATCCTTAAATCTTTTAATAATAAATTCTGCTTTTTTAATTAAAATTGGAATAGCCCCATTTCATTTTTGATTTCCAGAAATTATTAATGGTTTAACATGATTAAACTCAATAATTATTTTAACTTGACAAAAAGTAGCACCTATGATTTTATTTATATTCAATATAATAAATAATTCATTTACAGTATTTATTGTTATTACTTCTGCTATTATTAGAAGAGTCTCAAGTCTTAACATTATTAATCTAAAAAAAATTCTCGCATTTTCATCTATTAATCATATAAGATGAATAATAACAATAATAATTTTTAGAAAATCAATTTGAATATTATATTTTTTAATCTACTCATTATCAACTATTATTTTAATTTTATTTTTAAATAAATTTAAAATTTTATTTATTAATCAAATCTCATTTTTAAATAACAATAAAGAAATAGTAATATTTTTCATTTTAAGATTTGTATCATTTATAGGATTGCCCCCAACAATCGGATTTTTATCTAAATGATTAACTATTCAAGTCTTAATTTGAGAAAAATGAATTTTTTTAACAGTTATCTTAATTATTCTTACAACTTTTATAATTTTTATTTACTTTCAATTAATGATTTTTTCAATTTTATTTAATGCTAAAAAAAATAATTTTTTAAAAATTAATAAAATATTCATACCAAATTTAACAATTATAAACATATTCAACATTCTAGGTCTAATAATTGTAACTCTAATCTTTAATTTCTAATTTTGATTAATTTCTAATTTTGATTAATTTCTAATTTTGATTAATTTCTAATTTTGATTAATTTCTAATTTTGATTAATTCGAAATTTTTGGTTAATTCGAAATTTTTGGTTAATTAGAAATTTTTGGTTAATTCGAAATTTTTGGTTAATTCGAAATTTTTGGTTAATTCGAAATTTTTGGTTAATTAGAAATTTTTGGTTAATTCGAAATTTTTGGTTAATTCGAAATTTTTGGTTAATTCGAAATTTTTGGTTAATTCGAAATTTTTGGTTAATTCGAAATTTTTGGTTAATTCGAAATTTTTGGTTAATTCGAAATTTTTGGTTAATTCGAAATTTTTGGTTAATTAATTAAGGATTTAAGTTAACTTTAAACTAATAACCTTCAAAGTTATCATTAAACAAACCCGTTTAAGCCTTAGAATAAACATTATTCACCTTTAAATTTGCAATTTAAAATCAAGATTATGAATATAAGACTTAAAGATTTTTTAAATATTTAGAATAAAAATATTTTATTTAGTAAAAGAAATAATATTTCGTTAATAAATTTACAATTTATCGCCTTAAACCTCAGCCATTTCACTTAATAAATGATTATTCTCTACAAATCATAAAGATATTGGAACCTTATATTTTATTTTCGGAGCATGATCAGGATCTCTTGGATTAGCCTTAAGACTTTTAATTCGAGCTGAATTAGGAACACCGGGAACTTTAATTGGAAACGATCAAATTTATAATGTAATTGTAACAGCCCATGCTTTTATTATAATTTTCTTTATAGTTATACCTATCATAATTGGGGGATTCGGAAATTGACTAGTGCCTTTAATACTAGGAGCTCCTGATATAGCATTTCCTCGTATAAATAATATAAGATTTTGATTTTTACCACCTTCTCTTATATTTTTACTAATAAGAAGAATAGTAGAAAGAGGGGCAGGAACAGGATGAACTGTTTATCCCCCTCTATCCGCTAATATCGCTCATAGAGGGCCATCAGTTGATTTAGCAATTTTTAGACTTCATATAGCAGGAATTTCTTCAATTCTAGGAGCAGTAAACTTTATTTCTACAATTATAAATATAAAACCCCCAAGAATAAAGTTTGACCAAATACCTTTATTTGTTTGATCAGTAGGAATTACTGCCTTACTTCTCTTATTATCATTACCTGTTTTAGCTGGTGCTATTACAATACTACTTTCTGACCGTAATCTAAATACGTCCTTCTTTGACCCTATAGGAGGAGGTGACCCAATTCTTTATCAACATCTATTTTGATTTTTTGGACATCCCGAAGTTTACATTTTAATTCTCCCAGGATTTGGCCTAATTTCTCACATTGTATCTCAAGAAAGAGGAAAAAAGGAAACATTTGGGTGTATTGGAATAATTTATGCTATACTAGCTATTGGCCTTTTAGGATTTGTGGTCTGAGCCCATCATATGTTTACAGTTGGAATAGATGTTGATACCCGAGCATACTTTACATCAGCAACAATAATTATTGCTGTTCCAACCGGAATTAAAATTTTTAGTTGATTAGCAACTCTTCATGGATCAAAAATTGATTGAACTCCTCAGATACTATGAGCAACAGGGTTTATTTTTTTATTCACAGTAGGTGGATTAACAGGAGTAATTTTAGCTAACTCATCAATTGATATTATTCTTCACGACACTTATTATGTTGTAGCTCATTTTCACTATGTTCTTTCAATAGGGGCTGTATTTGCAATTATAAGAGGTTTAATTCATTGATTTCCCCTTGTTACAGGAGTTACAATAAATCAAGTTCATTTAAAAATTCAATTTTTATCTATATTTGTAGGTGTAAATTTAACGTTTTTTCCTCAACATTTTCTAGGATTAAGAGGAATGCCCCGACGATATTCAGATTATCCAGATTTATTTATATCATGAAACGTTGTTTCTTCAGTAGGTTCGTTAATCACTACAATAAGAGTAATCTTTTTTATTTATATTATTTGGGAGAGATTTGTATCACTTAATAAATCTATCCATTCAATTCAATTACCATCTTCAATTGAATGATTACAAAAAACCCCCCCTATAGAACATAGATACCCAGAACTTCCTTTAATTAAAATCTAATTTCTAATATGGCAGAATAGTGCAATGAATTTAAGATTCATATATAAAATGAATTTTTTTATTAGAATAATGATAAGATGACTAGATTTAAATTGTCAAAATAGTGCTACTCCATTAATAGAACAACTCTCCTTCTTTCATAATAATACTATAATAATTTTAATTGTTATTACAATAATTGTTTCTTATATAATAATTTCAATTGTTTTTAATAATAAAACCAACCGATTTTTACTTGAAAATCAACAAATTGAATTAATTTGAACTATTACCCCAGCTTTAACCCTTCTTCTAATCGCCTTACCTTCTCTTAAAATTCTTTATATACTTGAAGAAACTTTAAAGCCTAACTTATCTATTAAATCAATTGGTCATCAATGATTCTGATCTTATGAATACTCAGATTTCCAAAATATTGAATTTGACTCTTATCTTCTTAATAGAGAAAATTCAGAAAATAATTTTAATTTTCGATTACTTGACGTTGATAACCGCCTAGTTATTCCTTACTTTTCTCAAGTTCGAATAATTGTAACCTCTACAGATGTTATTCACTCATGAACTATTCCTTCAATAGGTTTAAAAGTTGACGCAACCCCTGGACGTTTAAACCAAATTGTTTTATTTTTAAATCGTTCAGGATTATTTTTTGGTCAATGTTCAGAAATTTGTGGAACTAATCATAGATTTATGCCAATTGTTGTTGAAAGAATTTCCCCTAATCATTTTATTAAATGATTAAAAAATAAAATTTAAAATTTTTCATTAGATGGCTGAAAGTAAGTACTGGTCTCTTAAACCATTTTATAGTAGCCTAACATCTACTTCTAATGAAAAATTTAGTTAAATTTATAACATTAGTTTGTCAAACTAAAATTATTTAGTTAAAATAATTTTTAATTCCACAAATAGCCCCATTAAGTTGATTAAATTTATTTATCTTTTTTATCACTGTATTTTTAATTTTTAATTCATTAAATTATTTCTATTTTAATAAATCTTTTAATTCACAAAATAAAAAAAGAATCAAAAATAATTTCAAAAATAATTGAAAATGATAAGAAACCTTTTTTCATCATTTGACCCATCTTCTTGTATAAATCTTTCGCTAAATTGAATAAGAGCAATTTTAAGAATTCTGATTTTACCTACTATTTTTTGGTTAATTCCCTCTCGTATTTCCATAATATGAAATAAAATTTTGTTTATTCTTAATAAAGAGTTCAAAATTTTACTAAACATAAACAATAATAAAGGATCAACCTTAATTTTTATTTCTTTATTCTCAATTATTCTAATTAATAATTTAACAAGATTATTCCCATATATTTTTTCATCTACTAGTCACATAACATTTAATTTATCTTTAGCTTTACCTATATGATTAAGATTTATACTATTTGGATGAATTAATAATTATATCCACATATTTGCTCATCTTGTTCCCCAAGGAACACCTCCAGCCTTAATGCCTTTTATAGTTTGTATTGAAACAACAAGAAATATTATTCGACCTTTAACACTTGCTATTCGCTTAACTGCTAATATTATAGCAGGTCATCTTCTTTTAACTCTTCTAGGAAATTCAGGAAATAAAATTTCTTTTATAATCTTAAGAATCTTAATTATTTCTCAATTAATACTATTTGTTCTAGAATCTGCTGTTGCTATAATTCAAGCTTATGTATTTTCTATTTTAAGAACTCTTTATTCAAGAGAAGTAAATTAATGAAAAATAATCACTCCTTTCATTTAGTTGATGTTAGACCCTGACCTCTTTTAGGAGCTTTTAGATCATTCTCCCTCCTAATAGGAATAACAAAATGATTCCATTTATATGATAACAGCCTTCTTCTTATAAGAATATTAGCAACTTTAATAATTATATATCAATGATGACGAGACGTAACACGAGAAAGATCTTATCTTGGCCTTCATTCCTCATTTGTATCTAAAGGCTTACGTTGAGGAATAATTTTATTTATTACTTCAGAAGTATTCTTCTTTCTATCATTTTTTTGAAGATTTTTTCATAGAAGATTAGCCCCTTCTATCGAACTAGGAATAAACTGACCTCCAATAAATATTGAAACTTTCAACCCTACTCAAATTCCTTTATTAAACACCTTAATTTTAATTAGTTCTGGTATTACTATTACTTGATCGCATCATAGATTAATAGAAAATAACTTTAAACAAGCTATTATTAGATTAGCTTTTACAATTATTTTAGGAATTTATTTTTCTATACTTCAGGCATATGAATATCTTAATTCAAGATTTACTATAGCAGACTCAGTTTATGGATCAACATTTTTTATAGCAACAGGATTCCATGGATTACACGTTTTAATTGGTACAATCTTTTTAGCAACCTGTTTCTTCCGTTTAAATAATGTTCATTTTTCTAAAATTAACCACTTTGGGTTTGAAGCTGCTGCTTGATACTGACATTTTGTTGATGTTGTATGATTATTTCTTTATTTATCTATCTATTGATGAGGAAGATAAATTAAATTATTTATATAGTATAATTATTATATTTAACTTCCAATTAAAAGATCTTTTTTATAAGTATAAATAATCATAATATTAAGAATATTAATATTTTTTATTTTTTTAATCACAATTATTATAATTATTGCTGTAAATATTTTTTCAAAAAAATCTATTATTGATCGAGAAAAATCTTCACCCTTTGAGTGTGGTTTTGATCCTAAATCTTTTCCTCGTAACCCATTTTCACTTCAATTTTTCTTAATCGCCATAATCTTCTTAATTTTTGACATTGAAATCTCTCTAATTATTCCAATAGTTATTCTTTTAAAAATTTCTAGACTATTTAACTTTAGAATATTAATTATATTTTTTCTATTAATTTTAATTTTAGGGTTAGTTCATGAATGAAACCAAGGATCATTATCATGAGCCAAATAATCTAGGATAATAATTTAAATTAAAATATTTAACTTGCACTTAAAAAATATTGTAAAATTTATCTTAAATAAGAATCAATTATTTGAACCTAGTTTCGACCTAGACCTTTGATGTGCACCATCCTTATTTAATTGAAACCAAATAGAGGTATATTACTGTTAATAATAAAACTGAGATTATTCTCCAATTAAAGAAATATATTATATTAAGAAAAAGCTTCTAACTTTCTTCTTTAGCAGTGTAATTCTGTTAATATTTCTTAGTATAATATAAAAAACATTTATATAGTTTAACAAAAACCTTACATTTTCATTGTAAAATTATAATTTTTTATTATAAATATTCTAAAGTTTAGTAACTTCCTTAATATCTTCAATATTATGCTCTTAAATATAAGCTATTAAAATTTTAAATTATCTGAATATAAATAATTCAAACTAAAAAAATAAATATATAAATTTTAATATTTCTAACTAAAAAAGACTGAAATCCTGAAGAAGCACCCTTAAAATTATTATAAATATTCTGTCTACCAATATACTCAAACCAACCTTGATCAATAAACTTTTTAAAATTAATTCCTAAATTTAAAAAATAAAAATTTAAACCTAAAGTTGAAATTATAGGTAAATTTCATATCCCTGAAACAAATATATAAAAATATAAACTTTTATTTATAAAAATATAAAAATAATCAAAAAAAACTGATAAAAAATTTCCAAATATAATCCCTATCAAAATATAAACCAAAACCATAAACTTTATTATTAAAGGAATACAAATAAAATATAAAGAATCAAATATTATTCAATTTATTATTCTACCACCAAAAATAACAAAAAAAATTAATCCTGTTATTCCTTTTAATATAATCTTTCCTTCTATAATATTTATATAAACTATTAAATTATTCTTTCTTATTAAAACGAACTTTGTTAATCGAAATGAATAGCTAACTGTTAACCCAATAGAAAAATAAAAAACAAAATAAACAAATAGATTTAAATAAGTTATTGATATAAATTCCAAAATTAAATCTTTTGAGTAAAATCCTGTTAAAAAAGGTAATCCACATAAAGAAAGATTAGAAATATTTAAAAATAAACAAGTTAAAGGCATCTGCTTTCTTAACCCCCCTATAAAACGAATATCTTGACATCCGCCTAAATTATGAATAATCATCCCTATGCACATAAATAACAAAGCTTTAAATAAAGCATGTATTAACAAATGGTAATAAGCTAAAATATAATCTCCTAATGATAAAACTGAAATTATTAACCCTAATTGTCTTAAAGTAGAAAGAGCAACAATTTTTTTTAAATCATACTCAAAATTTGCCCCTAATCCAGCTATAAATATTGTTAATAAAGAAATAAATAATAAAAATATTAGTATATAATAATTTATTGAATAATTGAAACGAATTAATAAGTAAACACCTGCAGTTACTAGTGTTGATGAATGAACCAGAGAAGAAACTGGAGTAGGGGCTGCTATTGCCGCAGGTAATCAAGAAGAAAAAGGAATCTGAGCTCTTTTAGTTATACCTGCTAAAATAACAAATATTATAATTAAGTTTATACAATAATCATTAACCTTAAAATCTAAGTAATAAATAAAATTTCAACTACCATAATTTATTATTCAAGCAATTCTTATTAATAAAGCCACATCCCCAATACGATTTGATAAAGCTGTTAGTATACCTGCATTAAAAGACTTAACATTTTGGTAATAAATTACTAAACAATAAGAAATTAAGCCTAATCCGTCTCATCCCAATAAAATTCTAATTAAATTAGGTCTAATAATTAAAAATATTATCGAAATAACAAATAAAACTACTAAAATAATAAAACGATTTAAGTTTAAGTCACCTCTCATATACTCATAACTATAATAAATAACTATAGAAGAAATTAATAACACAAATCTTATAAATAATAAAGACATTCAATCTAATAAAATTGATATACAAACAATTGATGAATTTAAATTAAAAATTTCATATTCAATTATTAAACAAAAATCATTTAAATAAAACAAACTTCTTAGCCTAAAAGTAATTAATATAAATATAAAAATATAACCTCATCACAAAATTATTTAAAATAAAAATTTATAACTTTGATTCCACAAATCAATATTTTTCTTAAACTATTTAAATTTAATTTAAATTAAACCATTAAATCTCTAATAAAAACTAATAAATTTAGCGGAACTCAATGCAATAATAATATTAGATACTCCCGAATATAACCAGAATAAAAATAATAAATTATATTTCTAGATTTTCCATGCTGTCTAAAAGAATATAAATATAATCTATAAGAGGCTCTAAAAAAAGAAACTAATATAATAATAATAATTAAATTTAAATTTCATCATACTAATCTATTAATAATTATAATTTCTCCTAATAAATTTAAAGAAGGAGGAGCCGCTATATTTGATGAACAAAACAGAAACCATCAAAAAGTTAAGTTAGGCATATAATTAATTAATCCCTTTCTTAAAAATAATCTTCGTCTACCAAGACGCTCAAATGATATATTAGATAAACAAAAAAGTCCAGATGAACATAGACCATGAGCTAGTATTATTACAAAAGCACCTGTAACTCCTCATAATCTAAAAGTAAAAATCCCAGCTAAAACTAAACCTATATGAGATACAGAAGAATAAGCAATTAAAGCCTTTATATCTCTCTGAACTAAACATATTAATGAAACAATTAAACTACCCACTAAACTTAACGAAATAAAAATTACTCTTAAATCATTAATAATAAAGATAAAAATTTTTATTAAACGTATTAAACCATACCCCCCTAACTTTAGCATAATACCAGCCAAAATTATTGAACCTGAAACAGGTGCCTCTACATGAGCCTTAGGCAATCATAAATGAACAAAATATATAGGAATTTTAACTATAAAAATTATAGTTAAACATATAAATAACAAATAAGAATTTAAATAAGTTAATTTAAAAAAATCCAAAGAATTAAATTTTTCATATAAATAAAAAATTGAAATTATTATAGGCAAAGAAGTCAACAACATATAAAAAAATATATAAATCCCAGCTTGAATTCGTTCAGGTTGATACCCTCAACCTAAAATTAAAATTAAAGTTGGAATTACTCTAACCTCAAAAAAAATGTAAAAAATAAATAAATTTATTGAACTAAAAACTAAAAATAAACTAATTATTAAAATTATTAATATTAAAATAAATATATTTCTAAAAAAATTTATTGTAATAATTTTTTCTCTAGCTAAAATTATTAAACCTAAAATTCATAATGTTAATAAAATAAAAAAATACGAAATATAGTCACAACCTAGAAATATTGAAATATAACAAAAATTTTTTCTAAAAGAAAAAGTTAACAAAAATATAAAAAATAAAACAAAAAATAATAAAGAAATTATTCATTCTATTTTCTTTTTAAATCTTAAAGGAATCAAAAAAAATATAAAAAATAAAAATTTTATCATAAAACATTAAAAGATTGAAAATAATCATTTCCATAAGAACGAATAAGAGACACCAAAATTGATAATCCTAATGTACCTTCACAAACTCTTATAGTTAAAAAAATTATAACAAAATAATATTCATAATTTAAGTAAGTTATTATAATAAATAAACCAAAATAAATATAAATAACTAAAAATTCTAGTCTCATTAATATTATTAATAAATGTTTAGATTTTAATATTAAAACAATTAGTCTAATCACACATATAAAAAAAAAAATTAAATTTATAATAAGTTTTAATAGTTTAAAATAAAACACTGATCTTGTAAATCAGAAATATGTAAATACTTTTAAAACTTCAAAGAAATTTAAACCTAAATATCTTTAATCTCCAAAATTAATATTTTTAATTAAACTATTCTTTGAAATAAAATGATAATATTTATAATCTTTCTTATTACCTTCCTATCAATATCACCATTATTTTTAAATCATCCTTTGTCCCTTGGATTAAATTTATTAATTCAAACAATTTTAATTAGAATAATTACAGGATTAATATCATTAAATTTTTGAATATCCTACCTATTATTCTTAGTAATAGTAGGAGGAATACTAATTTTATTTATATATATAACAAGAATTGCATCTAATGAAAAATTTTCATTTTCGAAAATTTTATTTATTATAATAATTTTTATAATTCTAACTTTTTTACTAATAATAACTACCAAATTCAATTTAAACCCTTTTTTAATTAAAAATTCAGACTCAATAGAATTATTTAGTAACTCAATATACGAAATATCCCCAAATAAATATTTTATTAATAATTCGAAATTCATTATAGGAATCTTAATTATTTATTTATTTATTACTCTAATTGCCATTGTTAATATCTCAAGAAATAATTTTGGTCCTTTACGACAAAAATTATAATGAAAATTATAAAAAAAAATGTTATTTTTAAATTAATCAATATAACTTTAATTGACTTACCAACACCTAGAAATATTTCTATTCTCTGAAACTTTGGCTCACTTCTAGGATTATGCTTAATAATTCAAATTCTAACCGGTCTTTTTCTTACAATACATTATTGCCCTAATGTAAATATAGCTTTTGATAGAGTTGTTCATATTATACGAGATGTTAATTATGGATGATTTATTCGAACTACCCATGCAAATACAGCTTCACTTTTTTTTATTTGCTTATATATACACATTGGACGAGGAATATTTTACAGATCATATTTTCTTAAAGAAACATGAAATGTAGGAGTAATTTTAGTTCTTCTTGTAATAGCAACAGCATTTCTAGGCTACGTTCTTCCTTGAGGACAAATGTCCTTCTGAGGAGCAACAGTTATTACTAATTTAATTTCAGCTATTCCCTATCTAGGAAATTATATTGTTCAGTGAATTTGAGGGGGATTTGCTATTGATAATGCCACTCTTAACCGATTCTTTGCATTTCACTTCATTTTACCATTTATAATTCTAGCAATAGCAATAATTCATTTAGTATTTCTTCATCAAACAGGATCCAATAATCCCTTAGGAACAAAAAGAGATTTATACAAAATTATATTCCACCCATATTTTTCATTTAAAGATCTTGTTGGATTTTTAGTAGCAATCATAGGATTAGTAATTCTAACACTAACAGATCCAAATATACTTGGAGATCCTGATAATTTTATTCCAGCCAATCCCCTAGTAACACCACCACATATTAAACCAGAATGATATTTCTTATTTGCTTATGCTATTCTTCGGTCAATTCCTAATAAACTAGGAGGAGTTTTAGCTCTTTTATTTTCTATTTTAATTTTATTCTGTTTGCCATTTCTTAACAAAAAAATACAAAACAATAAATTTTATCCATTAAATAAATTATTAACATGAATTTACTTCGTTATAGTTATTTTATTAACATGAATTGGAGCCTGCCCAGTAGAAGACCCTTATATTTTTATTGGACAACTACTAACTGTTTTATATTTTATTAAATTCCCTCTTTTATTTATTGCATCAAAAATATGAGATAAAATTATATTTAGTTATTAAAATTTTCTAGTTAATGAACTTGATACAAGTATATATTTTGAAAATATAAAAAAAGATAACTTAATTCTTATTAACTTAATTCTTACTAACTTAATAATTACTAAATTTTATTAACTAAATAATAATAGTAAATAAAAAAAGCTTAAGACCAAAAAAATAAAACAAATAAAATAAAGATACAGATAAAAACCTTTTTCAAGCTAAATATATTAATTTATCATAACGAAAACGAGGAAGAGTCCCACGAACCCAGACAAATAAAAAAGAAATAAAAACAACATAAACAAATATTAAAAAATTTATTAAATTTGCACCTATAAAAAATAACACAAATATAAATCTTATAAATAAAATATTTGCGTATTCAGCCAAAAAAATTAATGCAAATCCCCCTCTTCTATACTCTACATTAAACCCTGAAACTAATTCTGATTCTCCTTCAGCAAAATCAAAAGGAGTTCGATTTGTTTCAGCTAAACTAGAAACAAATCAGATTAATCCTAAGGGAACTCTTAAAAAAATAAATCAAATTATTTGCTGATATAAAAATAAATCAAATAAATTAAATCTAGAAATCATAACTAAAAAAGATATTAAAATTAAAAAAAAACTAACTTCATAAGAAATAGTTTGAGCAACAGCTCGCATACCACCAAGTATTGAATAATTAGAATTAGATGATCATCCAGAAATTATAATTATATAAACCCCTAATCTTGAACAACAAAGAAAAAATAAAATACCAAATGAAAAATTCAGAAAATATCTTGATAAAGGTAAACATAATCATATTGATAAAGCCAAAAATAAACTCAAAACAGGCGAAAAATAATATATTAAATAATTTGATAGTATAGGATTAGTTTGTTCCTTGGAAAATAACTTAATTGCATCTCTAAAAGGTTGTAAAATTCCAATAAAACCAACCTTATTGGGACCCTTACGAATTTGAATATAACCTAAAACCTTACGTTCGAGAAGAGTCAAAAAAGCAACACCAACTAAAACTCCAATAACTATTAATAAAACATTTAAAATAACAAGAAAAAAATCATTAATATAAATAAAAATTTATTACCTGTAAAAAATTACATAAAATGATTCTAAATCAATTGCACTATTCTGCCAAAGTAACTTAATTTTATTCAAAAATAAAATATTATATTAAATTTTTGGTCCTCTCGTACTAAAAAACTTTAAATTTCTAAAGATAGAAACCAACCTGGCTTACACCGGTTTAAACTCAGATCATGTAAAATTTTAAAAGTCGAACAGACTCAATTTATTAGCTCCTGCACCAATAATTAATTTTAATCCAACATCGAGGTCGCAAACAAATATTTAAATAAGAACTTCAAATATATATTACGCTGTTATCCCTAAGGTAATTTATTTTAAATTTAAAAATCTATAGAAAATTAATTTATATATAAATAATTAATAAATAAAAAAGTTTAATAAATTTTCCAATCACCCCAACCAAATAATTAATATAAATTTAAATTTTAATAATTCTAAATAAATTAAAAAATATTAACTATAAAACTCTATAGGGTCTTCTCGTCTTTTAAAATCATTTTAGCCTTTTAACTAAAAAGTTAAATTCAACATTAATTAAATTGAGACAGTAATTTTCTCGTCCAATCCTTCATTCCAGCTTTCAATTAAAAAACTATTTATTATGCTACCTTTGTACAGTCAAAATACTGCAGCTATTTAAATTTTTTATTCATTGAGCAGACTAGACTTTATATTTTTATCAAAAAGACATGTTTTTAATAAACAGGCGAAAAATAAATTTGCCGAATTCCTTAATTTAACCTATCAAATATAAATACAAAATAAAATTTAAAATTTACTAATTTAATCATAAACACAAAAATTAAATTATTTAATCTTTTATTTTAATAAAATAATTAAAATAAAATAAATTCAAAATTCAAATATAATAACTTTTATATTATAAAAAGATTTACAATATTAGTAAAACTAAAATATTATCTAAAATTAATTTTTTTTAATATTAAAATTTAAAGCTTATCCCCTAAACTTTTAAATAATAAAATATGTAAATTAAAAATAAAATTACAAAATTTTTATCTTAAAAATTAAATTTTTTTCTTAAAAAACTAGATATATTAATAAACGAAAAACATTTCATTACTAAAAATTTATAATAAAAATTTATAAAACAATTAAATAATAAATTCTTAGATCTTATTAATTCGAGAAAATTAAATTAATTAATTTTTAATAAATCAACCCTGATACACAAGGTACAAAAATTAAATTTTTCTTTTTAAAATTTAAGTTTCTAAAATTTTCATTTTCATTACTAATTAACTATTAATATTAATATTTTTTAATTTTTTAAACTAAAATTTAAGTTTATTCTAAAACAATAAAATAAATAAATTTTTTAATAATCTAATTATATTGAATAACAATAAATCCTTTTAATGTAAATAAAAAACTTCTTTAAAGCTTTAATTAGAAAATCAAACTAGATACACTTTCCAGTACATCTACTATGTTACGACTTGTTCCAATTTAAATGAAAATGACGGGCAATATGTGCACATTTTAGAGCAAATTATCAGATTATAAATTTTTAAATCTTACAACCAAATCCTCTTTTAATAATCTTTTTAAAAATTAAATCTATATTCTAAATTTTAAAATTGTAATCCATAGTTTCTTTTTAAAACTGCACCTTGATCTGAAATAATTTTTTATTTAAAATTATTAGAATATTAATATTCTAATAAAATATTCAATTAAAACGACGATATACAAACATTTATAAAAGTAAAATAAATCGTGGATTATCAATTATACTACAGATTCCTCTGAATTGAATAAAATACCGCCAAATTTTTTAATTTTAAAGATCCTAATCTATTAATATTTTAAATTTTAAATTTACAAAATAAAATAATAGGGTATCTAATCCTAGTCTTTCTTTAAAATTTTATAAAATCATTAAAAATTATTAAAACTTAATAATATTAAAATTTCACTTAATAAAATTATTATAAAATTAATAAATAAATAATTTATTATATTCAAATTTATTTATTTTGCCTTATTTGTTTAACCGCAATTGCTGGCACAAATTTAATTAAAACTTTTTTATATTTCTAATTTATTCATAAAAAAATATTAACTTAAAATTATTAACTAAAACTTTAAACTATTTAAAAATTAAATATCTTATAATATAAATATAAACAAAAAAATGTAAAGCCAAAATAAAACTTTTTTTAAATTTTAATAATTTAGAAAATTGAATTATAATTAATTAAATTTTAATTATATTTAAATATTAATAAAATAATAAATAAACAAAAATTAATCTTTATTATCATAAAACAAATTTTAATTATATAAAATAAACTTGAATAAATAAAAATTATAATCCCCAGTATAATTTCTAATTTTATTAAAAATTCATTATTTAACAAATCAATTTTAAATACATATTCAGGTTAACCTTTTCTAAATAAGGTACTAAATAAATTTAAATATCCTCCTTATTTTCGAAAATTTGGCCCCAAAATAAATTTTCGACCGACTCTTAAACAAATTTTAATTATATGTAAAATAAACTTGAATAAATAAAAATTATAATCCCCAATATAATTTTTAATTTTTAATGATTTTTATAAAATTTATTATTTTACAAATTAATTTTAAATATTACAATAAAATCTTATATTTTATTTTCTAGTTAACCCTTAGTACCTTATTTTTAAATAAGGTACTAAATAAAATTTAACTTTTATTTTAACCAATTGGAGCATTTTTTTTTAAAAAAAATGTAAAATTAATAATCTTAATATTTTAAAAATATCATATTTTAAATTTAAACTTAATAAAAATTAATTTCAACTTTATTGAATATTTTAGAATAAAAATATTATTTATCTAATTTTTATCTTAAACCTAAAAATTAAACAATACCGATAAAACAATATTTTATAAATTTTACATTTTTTTTAAAAAAATATTGTCTAATGTTAGTTATTTTCCTTATTTCATTTTTTTTTTTCATATATTTTATTATATATATATAATAATTTAATTTTTATATATGATTCATATAATTATTTATATATATATAATATATAAATTTTATATAAATATAATTAATATATTATATTTATATAATTAAGTCATATATATAAATTATATATATTCATTATATGTATATAAATATTAAATTATTATATATAATATATTTATATATCGTATATTGGACTATGTCTACATATATATAAATATAAGTTAATATATTATAATAAATAATATCGGATATATTTATAACTAACAATTTAATATTTATATACTAATAAGTTTTTTCTTTTCCGTTATTAAACGATTATTAGCCTTATACTATGTTGGGTATATATTTAGATCTTGAATATAAAATAAATCTTGCTTCACTTTTGTTGTTTTATATACAATTATATCAATAATATATTATATATATATATACGTATATATAAATATAATATATTATTATATAAAAAATTTAATATATATTAAGTCATTATATTTTTAATAAAAATTATATTTATATAAATATTAAACTTTTAATAAAAAAAAAAGTGATTTTTTGTGTCACCACTTTTGACAAATGCCTTGTTTTCCTGTTTAAATCGTTTTTTTTTGCCATTTTCATAAATTTTAGTACCTTAATAAAAAATAAAAATTATTAAAAATAAAATATAAATGTAATTAAATAAACTCATTTTCAATTTATTAACATTTTTACTATTATA